TTCATTGTTGCCGATATTGACATGTAGCATGTAGAATGGGACTCTATCTTTATTCTCGTCCGATTAATCAGTTCTTTAAAAGATCTATCGGACTATGGAGCGAATGAGTTGATGAATATTCGATTTTTTCTTCAACGTAGAATCAATTCACACCAATTTTTCCATTTTTTCATATTAAAAGATTCGGGCCATCATTAACCATTTGATATAGTATTCAATAGATGCGTTTATCCTTCATCCTTTCTAAAGTTTCCATGGAAAGATTCCTCTACCAGCGCAGTCAACTCCCATTTGTTAGAACAGCTTCCATTGAGTCTCTGCACCTATCCTTTTCGTTTTGTGAATCTTTGTTTTGAGAAAACAGGATTTGGCTCAGGATTGCCCATTTTTATTAATTCCGGGGTTTCTCTGAATTTGAAAGTTATCACTTAGTAGGTTTCCATACCAAGGCTCAATCCAATTAAGTCCGTAGCGTCTACCGATTTCGCCATATCCCCCTTCCTTTTTTCTTTTGTTTTGAGATTAAGATTTTATTAGAATATTATTCCTTTTTCTTTCATTTATACTGGAACCTTTGAATTTATTAGATAGCGATTACTATCCCGAAAAAGTCTTTTTTCTTACCTATAGGAAACCCGTATTTGATTCAATCAAATTGGATTTTATCATTTCTGTATCGGCAATTCAATATAGATTGATATATATCCTTTATATATCTTTCTATTCATGCCATTTTTCCCATGCAATTGGGATACTCAAAGGGTCGATTCTTTTTTTTTTTTCTTAACTTCCCCTTTTACGAATGAAAGCTGAGGAATGTTTGATTAGTTATAACTAATCAACCGAATTCGGAAGAAATAAATATAGAGAAATATAATATATAGGATAGAAAATATAGAAGTGTAACAAAAAGAATTTCAAATGTCATGTGAATTCAAAATAAAAAAAATTGACTATCTAAAAATATTTAAGATTGACTATCGAATATTATTCTATTCGAATTTAGAATTCTGATAAAGAAATCAAAATTCTATATCGCTATATAAAATAGAAATCGTTATGTTCTATAATATCCAATATTTATTGGTAATTATGGATTCTATTCTTTTCTATATTTCTAGAGACACTATACTTATAGTGTCTTGAATTTCTATGCATAGAAAATTTCTATTACTATAATGCGGGCCCGCTTAGCTCAGAGGTTAGAGCATCGCATTTGTAATGCGATGGTCATCGGTTCGATTCCGATAGCCGGCTTTTTCTATTTTTCATTTTTTTATTCAATTTTTGAAAAATTGAGAATCTTCCTTTGAAATCAAATGAAATCAAAGAATATTGAAAAGTGTCTTCCCCTCTTTCCAAAATCCATGAATTTATTAAATTATAGGTTAAGTTGTTATAGGGGGAACTCCTGACTATGCTAGGAAAAGGATCTTATATATTCTTATATATATAATAATAGAAAGTTTGACTATTTATCCAATTTATCTCATTCTTCTTTATAGTACATTACTTCAGCAAACTTCGCTTCATTTAGTTCAGTTTGAGTTTAGATTTATTCTGTAAAATCAAATTTTCAAAAAAAAAAAAAGAATGAAATGAATTCTAAATAAGAATTAAGGAGTCTTTATGTCGCGTTACCGAGGACCTCGTTTCAAAAAAATACGCCGCCTGGGGGCTTTACCAGGACTAACTAATAAAAGGCCTAAAGCTGGGAGTGATCTTAGAAACCAATCGCGTTCCGGGAAAAAATCTCAATATCGTATTCGCCTAGAAGAAAAACAAAAATTGCGTTTTCATTATGGTCTTACAGAACGACAATTACTTAAATACGTTCATATCGCCGGAAAAGCCAAGGGGTCAACAGGTCAAGTTTTACTACAATTACTTGAAATGCGTTTGGATAACATCCTTTTTCGATTGGGTATGGCTTCGACTATTCCTGCAGCCCGCCAATTAGTTAACCATAGACATATTTTAGTGAATGGGCGTATAGTAGATATACCAAGTTATCGCTGCAAACCCCGAGATATTATTATGGCGAAGGATGAACAAAAATCCAGAACTCTGATTCAAAATTCTCTCAATTTTTCCCCTCAGGCGGAAGTGCCAAACCATTTGACTCTTCACCCAGTCCAATATAAAGGACTGGTCAATCAAATAATAGATAGTAAATGGGTCAGTTTGAAAATAAATGAATTGCTAGTCGTAGAATATTATTCTCGTCAAACTTAATTAAACCTAAACTCAAATAAAATAGCAGAGGTTCGGGCAATTTTCTTCCCTTTTATCAAATTAACCTAAGGTTAAGTAAGAAAAATACGGGTTTGATTCCGATTTTATCTCATTTATGTATCATAGCCCGAGGGGCTATTTTCATATTCTTTCTGGTATTCTTCCTAGTCGCGGAATTAGGAATAGAAAATCTATATCAATGAAAGGTTTAACTGGTGGAATAAAGGTCTCCATTGTTATTTGATCCGGTATTTTTAATAAAATG